CGCCAAAGTTCGAGCACATGAAAGTCGAAGTATATACTTTATTCGATACAAACTCTGTTTTTTTGAAGACCCACTGTAATAATGAGAAAGGTTTCTACATATTCGACCAAATCGATCAATAATATCAGAATCTGATAAATCGGCCCAAACAGGCTTGCTAATCGGATTCCCCGATAGGTTACAAAATTTAGCTTTTGACAATGAACCAATCATAGGAATAATGGATACCATCGTTTCAAATTTTTTAGTAACGGTCTCTATTAAAAAGGAATTCTCTAGCATTTGAGTCGTTACCGATGATCGATTTCTAGGTACACTTGAAAGATAACCCAAAAAATAGAAAGAAAAATGGGAGAATTGATTTATGTGGATCCTACTGGGTTGAGACCAAAAGTGAAAATGACATTGCCATAAATTCACAAAGTAAGATTTCCATTTCTTCATCAGAAGATGAGTCCCTTTTGAAGCCATAATTGATTTTCCTTGATACCTAACATAATGCATAAAAGGATCCTTGAACAACCATAGGGTTTTCTGAAAATTATTAGAATGAGTTACTCCAATATTTTTCATTTTTCCATAGAAGTATGTTCGCTCAAGAAGGGTTCCAAAAGATGTTGATCGTAAATAAGAGGATGATTTACGGAGAAAAACAAATATGGATTCGTATTCTACTACATAAGAATTATATAGGAACCTATATAGTCTTGGATTATCTTTTGAAAAACCATAACTAGATTTCTTTGGAGTAATGCAATTATTCCCATTGTGATATTGGTGAAAAAGGAATCGTAATAAATGTAAAGAGGGAACATCTTGTATCCAGCATTGTAGAATTTGAACCAATATTTCTAGATGGACGGGATAAGGTATTAGTATATCTGATACATAATTTAAATGTGCAAATTTATCCTCTAAAAATGGAAATATTGAATGAATAGATCGTAAATTCTGAGATTTCGGTATTTCTTTTTTTTCTTTGAAAGAAGATACTAATCGCAGCGAAAAAGGAATTTCCACAACGATAGCAAAACCCTCTGATATCATTTGATAATAAAAATTCTTGTTGTGTCCAACGAATATATTTTGGTTAGAATCATTAACAGAATGGATCAAACTATTCTGTTGGTATATTCGAGTTATTAAACGTTTCACAAGTAATAAGCTAGATTTATTGTCATAACCTGAAATTTCCGAGGGTTCATTAAAAGTTGATGCATTTACATTTAAACCATGATCATGAGCAAGTACGTAAATATACTCTTGAAAGAGAAGTGGATATAGGAAGTGTTGTTGTTTAAATCCACCTTTTTGTAAATATCCTTTGAATTCTTCCATTTAAAATTATACTTTCACAAGAGACAAGAAGCATTTCTTGGGTCATCAAATGATACATAGTGCGATATGGCCAGAACTTGTATGTATATAAAATAAACATACAGTAAAAAAGAGTAACCCCCAAAAACAGAGAGTCCAATCCCTGGATCTTCTTCCTATCTTTCCGGATAAAATGAGTTTATGTTAGTTAACATAACAAGAAAAAGAAAAGGTTAAAAATCCTTTATTTTTATTTTTGCAACCCAATCGCTCTTTTGATTTTGGAATTGATTTTATTTATCAGTATGCTCTTTCTTTTACACACTCATCTCCACTCTACATTAGAGAATAGTTAGGATTAAAAAAAGTAATTAATGATCCACTCATAGGAGAATCCTTTCCCGTATCAGGCACTAATCTATTTTTAACGTCTAATTAGATTAGATCGGGTAACCATTCAAATTAAGAACATAAGCTCGTCACTTTTTCTTTGCCTATAATTGGAGCGATGAAACTCTATCCATTTATTCACTTGACCAAAGGATAAAATTAAATGTGAATTGATTTTTTTTGTCCCCCGAAAATAAAAGTATCGATCCTGTAAGGATGACCTATTTTTAGAGTTCTACATTACTAATTTATATTAATTTATTACTATTACGACATGCTATTTTTTCCATTCATTACCTTTCAGGATCAGTCGTGGTCTTATAGACTCTACCAAAAGTCTGGACGAATTCGTTGCTTCATCCAAATGTGTAAAAGATTATAGCCGCACTTAAAAGCCGAGTACTCTACCGTTGAGTTAGCAACCCTGTATAATATATGAATATAATATGTGAAGAGTCGATACAATCGCAATCTAAATACAAACAACTAAAATAATAAAATAAGAATATATTTCAATTCAAAACATTTTTATTCAGTAATAATTGAAGTAAAGAACCAATATAACCAATATAAATATAAAAGGCTATAAACAGATCCATTTATTTACAATCGAATTATATTTGTTCAATACACCATTGTCAATATGAATTATATGAAAACAAATCCAATTTTTTAAATAAAAGAAATAAAGACTTGTGTTGGATTGGCACAACATAAAATAGATAAGAAATCTGTAGAAAAATATAAGGAACAAGTGGAGAAAATCTGAAGTTTATTCAGTCACTAAAACTACAATAAGAAAGATTAACTCCTTTTGCTTGGTAAATTCCTAAAACAAGAAAAGGGGGTATCGATAGAAAAATAAAAAGGCAAATCAAATGTTGAGTAAAAAATAATACAAAGCTAGACTATATAATAGATATTAGTACTAGATATTAGGCACTCATTTTTTATATTTAAAAATATTTTGATTAATTCAAAGTTCTTAAAACAATTCCGCCTTCTTAAAAATATCATGAACAGTTCTTGTGGGTTGAGCCCCTTTTTCAAGAAAATCTAGAATAGCCGGAACATTTGAATAAGTTTGATTCTTTATCGGATCATAAAAACCCACTCTCCGAAGATCTCTTCCTTCTCTTCGGGATCGAACATCAATTGCAACGATTCGATAGATGGCTCATTGGGATAGATAAGCAAAGCCCCCCCCCCGCAGAAACGTATAAGAGGTTTTCTCCTCATACGGCTCAAGAAAGAATGATTCTAAAATGATTCATTTTAAAATTTATTTTAAATTCTAATTTTTAATATAAACTTAATAGTTTTAAGTTAATTAAATTTTAATCAATAAATATCAATAGTCATGTCATAATATAGTCATAATGCTATAATCACAAACACATCCATAAAATAAAATGGATAAAAAAATGAATTAGACTATGATTTAAATTATTTTTTTTCCATAAAGAAAAAACGAAACTTCATTCATTTGTACTCATAACTCAAGTTGGCTAGCTTTGAAAGAATTCGAATAGAAATCCTTAGAATTTATTGAGTCGTCTCTAACCCTTTTTGTTTGTCTCATCTCAAATCTGTTTGAATTTTCTTCTTTATTCCAATTGCTAGATTGGATCTAATTGAATTGTCGAGACAGTTTAAAATAGTGTTTCCTTGTTCCGGAATCCTTAATCTTTGCTTTATCGAATCCTTGGGTTTAGACATTACTTCGGTGATCTTACTACTTTGAAAACGGCAGCAACATACCCTTTCTAGGAAAAAATTATACGAACAATTTATTCCCTTGTAATACACTTTTGATCGAAATAGTTTTACCTTAACAATTCCTTTGACTTTTTCATTTCAAATTAAAATTGTTAGAATTTGAATTTTTCGATTTATAAATTGAAAATCTATTGACAAAGTAGTCCAGCTTGTTAATAGGCATTAACCCTAGATTCGTCCCCCCGATATGATAAATCAATCATTATTTTCTACTCGAGCTTCATTGTGTACTATTTACTTATAACCCTAAAAATGGGGTTCCTAGTGAAACAGAACAAACCATGTCGAGCCAAGAGCATCCTCATTTCTATAGAAAATGGTGGATATAAGAATCCACACAAACGATCACGTCCTTCAAGTCGCACGTTGCTTTCTACCACATCGTTTCAAACGAAGTTTTACCATAACATTCCTCTAATTTCGAACAGGGATGGAATTGATTCAATATGGAATCATGAATAGTCATTGGCTCAGTCGGTACTTTTTAGTCTATACTTTTTTATCCATTTCCTTTTTATTTTTTTCTGAATAAAATAAAAAAGTCTTTATCCTGAGAAGTCTCAGCAAGAAAAGAAAGAAATCCAAGTATTAATCCCTATTTTCTAGTTAAACCTAGTCTTTTTTTTCAAAAAAAAAATGAGATTTTTTAAATGGGTCTTTTATTTTTATTTTTCATTACATTAAATTTCCATTTGAATCAGGGAACTAAATCATTTATTTTATTTTTTGTTATTGAAAATAAAAAGATATTTATTAACCAAAAAACTATAACTATTCCACTGCCTAAAATTCCAATGAACCTGAAGGATCAAATTAGAAGTGTATTTTCTCGAGAAAATAGATTTCTCACACTTGCATTTCTTCAAGTGCCAAGAATTCATAATAAATTGATAAAAATGCTTTAGTTTTATTATGGTTTATTTTAAGTAAAGAATCTTATCTTGTACTTTAATTCAACCCCATGACTGTAAATATGTTTTCCAAAAATTACTGAATTAAATGGATTCTTCAATAAACTAGTATTCGCAATCATAAACAAATACCTAATAATCCTTAGTGGATATCATATCTCATTCATTAAAGTAAAAATAGATACGTGAATTTTTGCTATGTCCAGAATTTTTTAATTGAAACCAGATATATGGATTGAAAAAGATAAACCAACGTGGTTTATTGATGGGTATATAATATAAAATTTATTATGTAAGGTAAGATAAGATTAAGGTCATTCTTTTTTCAGATGAAAGAATAAATCATAACCAGAGGAGTATGATCTTTCAATATCCATTATATACAACGAGCATTTGTTACCAAGTTACTTGGTAATTATGTCGATTTTATTTTGGCAATTATGTAATGTAATTAAATAATGAGATATTTTTCTGCTTAACCAAAAGAAAAGACCTTAATTAACTACGGAAATAGAACACAAACAAAACAAAATATATATGGTATGGGCAGAAAACTCAGTCATTTTTTGTTTTACAACTTTCCTTTACCTTTACATTGTTGATCAATTAATTTTATTAAGTAAATTGACTAGAATATATCTAATTCCTCTCCCAAGTCGCTACATTAACACATTAACTTAAAATTTTTTTATGGATTTGAAGCGGATACAAAAAGAAAAATGGGTCTAAATCTGTTTGATATTCCTATTTTATTTGAATTTGACTCCATGCTAATTAGTTTTAGGGTTTTTAATTTAAAAGAAAACCAGTATAGAATTATCTCCGAAAACCTCTATTTTTTCGTTTAGTCCCTCACTGTAGAATACCCTATTCACTTACTTTAGGCTTTAATTAAACAGAATGCATAGAAGTTTTGCATTTTATTTTGATTCTGAAGAATGGATCTGGGACGGAAGGATTCGAACCTCCGAATAGCGGGACCAAAACCCGTTGCCTTACCGCTTGGCGACGCCCCATTTATATTTTTATTTTTATTTGATACTAATAAAGATTATTAGTATTGTGCGACATTCGTCAATTCCAGATTTCATTCCAGACAATATGACAATAAAAAAAAATAAATAAAATAAAAAATATATATATATATAGGATAATCCTGTAATTCTTTCCGGTATTCTAATATTGAATACGTGTAGATATAGAATAAAATTTAAATTCATTGATCATTACATATAATTCAATTAAGATATTGTATGAAAGTATAATTCCTTGTATTCTCATTTGAAAATGTAAGGATTTTTGATTTGGATTTTTTGGGGGAGTTCAAATCAAAGAAAAAGAAGGATTTTTTACTTATTACTTACCTCCCTTATTAATTTTCCCTTATATCCATTATTCAATAAAAATTTAATTATCTCTAAAAACAAATCTTTGTTATGCTTAATATATTTTTGAATTTAATCTGTATCTGTCTTAATTCTGTCCTTTCTTCAAGTAGTTTTTTCTTCGGAAAATTGCCTGAGGCTTATGCAATTTTCAATCCAATCGTAGACATTATGCCCGTTATACCTCTATTTTTCTTTCTCTTAGCATTTGTTTGGCAAGCTGCTGTAAGTTTTCGATGAAGTTCTTAATACTCTACTGAAAAAATTCATGATTTTTTTGATAAAAAAGGATTCTTATATCTAATAATAATTGATAACATAATATGAGTCTTAGCTTATAAATATAAATCCTCATTAGAAAAGAAATAAATTTAAATTCTTGTATATTGGATAAAAGGAGCGATAAGTTTGGATCAGTCAATTTCCCCGTTCCGTACGCTCTTCCAGTGAGCAAGTACTTTCTTTATTAGCTTATGTTTTTCCACAATACTTTATTGTTAATATTAGAATAACCATTTTGGTAACGAACAAATCATAATCTTAATTTCAGAAAAAAATTCATGAATTTGAAAATTCAGTTTTTTTAGAAAAAACACTTAATTAAAAAAATTTGTTCTTTATTTTTTCATATTTTTTTTTGTTTTTGGTGGCATGTCAAAATAATACATGTGTTACATAACTCAAATGGATAATCTATTCCCTTTTACCCCAAAAATGATCCTATCTTGGAGATTGTGTAATGCTTACTCTCAAACTTTTCGTTTACACAGTAGTGATATTCTTTGTTTCTCTCTTCATCTTCGGATTTTTATCTAATGATCCAGGACGTAATCCTGGGCGCGAGGAATAAAAAAATAAGAGATTTTTAGAATTTCTCCTTGCTTTTTCTAAATATTATTAAAGAATTCCATACATTTAACTATGATATGATAAAATATCACAAACAAAGAATGGATATTTTTGAATTCAAAGGTATCAAGTGATCAGAGAAAACGGAGAGAGAGGGATTCGAACCCTCGGTACGAATAACTCGTACAACGGATTAGCAATCCGCCGCTTTAGTCCACTCAGCCATCTCTCCTAATTTGGAATTGGGATTTTTTATCTTTATGTAATACTGAAAATACTAATTGATTTATAAAAATCCGCCTTACCTTTTTTTACAATTTAATTGGAATATTACTTAATTAACTTATTTATATTATATATTTGATATTATATTAATTAATTTATTAATTAATATTTTATTATATTCTTATTTAATATATTAATTTAATATTATATATAATTTATTTAACCTAAAATCTTTATCTAAATTTAAAATTGATTTTTTATTTAATTTTATTTTTATATAAAATTTTCTAATTTTATTATAATTTAAAATTATCTATTTGTATATAAATCTATATTCAATTTATATAAAATTCTATTTATATATTTATTGATTTTTATTTTGTATAAATATTAAAAATAATATTAAATATTATAATATAATTAGACATTTTTTATATTTTTTTATTATATTATAATCTAAAATCAGAAATTTAATATTAAAATTTAATTTAATATTAAATTTTATCTAAATTTAAGAATTAAGATAAGATATATAAATATTAATAATAACATATTAATACTTAGTATATAACTAAAGTACATATACATATAATATATATATATAAATTAAATAAAAAAAAAAAATAATATAAGTTAAGTACATAAGATAAAGGTAAATAAGATACCTATAAATCTGATTTCACTTGACCAACAATTCAATTTATATAATGGTAATAATTCAAAAGAGATATCTCCAATAGAAAAAAATACCTTTTTTCATACAATTTTATTTTCTTCCCCCGGCCTGGCTAGTCCCTAGCTGGGCCATTACTCTTTTTTTGTTGCCATGAATCATTCAGAAATCAATTGATTTATATTTTTATTGGAATTTTAAATTCAATTCTTTTGAAGCAACAAAAACAACAATACACTAAATAAAAGGAATTTCTATTATTAGAGTAGAGGTGTCATTTTATATTTCAATTTAATTAATTAAAAATATTAAAAAATATTATATGTATATGATTCTATAAATCATGAATATATTATATTACGATTTTTGTATTATTATTATAGTCTATTATTATTATAGTATTACATATTATGTAATGTAGTAAATATATATATAAATCAAGAACTTATAATCATATATAAACATATAAAGATATAAACGTATAAACAAATATTATAGTTATAATTAGAAACTTATTATAATTATAATTAGAAACTTATTATAACTCATTTTATAGTAGTGTTTTATAGTAGTTATATAGAATATAATTCACATACTTTACTTGTTCAAGTAACAAACTTTGTTAAATTTTAAGACTTAAGTAAGATTCATCTAATTTTAATTTAATTAACCCAAAATCATAAAATTTAACACTCCATAAGGGAAGTTTAAAATAAAAATCAAAAACAGAGTTCGAAGTATTGTAGAATTCTTTTTTATGTCCAACTTAAATAGCTCCTTCAAGTAGGAACTGTCAGTAACGACTTACCATGAAAGGAAAAGTATAACTTGTTATTTTATAGTTAAATAACCTTTTTTATATTCACCTATTGATTGGTGATTTTTTATCAAGTCCCTGTCAAAACGGAATACGGATCAAGGTTCAAATTTGCATCATTCTGATACTATCTTGATTATATCTCACTGCTTTAGTCGACAAATAACTAATTAATATACAATAATAAAATTGTAGCGGGTATAGTTTAGTGGTAAAAGTGTGATTCGTCCTATTAAAAACTTAAATAGTTAAAGGGTCTTTTGGTTAAAATTCCAATAGGAAACTTTATTTCTTAAAAAAGGTTAATCCTTTATCTCTCAATGCTAGATTTGAGAAAAAATATAAATTCTCGCGATTTGTATCCAAACGTCAGTCATTTTTGAATTGAATAAAAAATTTGGATTATATGGAATCGCGAAGCATAATTTTTTCGAGTTGATTCAACTCTTCCAATAAAATTGGTATTTTGTAAAGGGATCCATGGATGAATATAAAAAGTTTATTTCTAATCGTAACTAAATCTTCAATTTTTATATTAAAAAAGGGATTGAAGCCAAATAGCTAGAAAATGGTGGCTTTGGTTTACTAGAGCCATCGGCATATTGTTTCAGCTCGGTGGAAAACAAATTCTTTTTTTTTCTCAGGATTCCGCGAGTCGAAATAAAGAACGAAGTAACTAGACAGATTTGGTAAAATTTTCCTCTTCTAGAAGGATCATCTATAAAGCGAGTAAAAGAAGCTGACATAGATGTTATGGATCTAATTTTTCAGATTTACGATGACTCCCTCCTCATACAATACAGCATAATTTTTTTATGTTTTTTCTTCTTGTATGCCTTAGATCTGGGACACATTTCCATAAAGGAGCCGAATGAAACGAAAATTTCATGTTCGGTTTTGAATTAGAGACGTTAAAAATGATCAACCAACGTCGACTATAACCCCTAGCCTTCCAAGCTAACGATGCGGGTTCGATTCCCGCTACCCGCTCTATATCACTTTTATACATCCAGTATTGATTCAGATATGCATCCTTATTTACCAAAACCTTCTGCATGCAATCCAATTCTTTTGTTTTTCTTTTTTTTTTTATACGTATAAGAGAGGAAAAAAGAAAACAGGAATTAAAAGCAGCGTCCATTGTCTAATGGATAGGACAGAGGTCTTCTAAACCTTTGGTATAGGTTCAAGTCCTATTGGACGCAATTTATTTCCATCTATTTTTTTAGATTGTTATCCCAAAAACTTATTTGGTTGAATAAAAATTCGAATCGGAGACATTTCCCTATAATAATCCTTGTAGTAAAGTAAGAATAAGAGTATTTGAGTCATAAAATAAGACTCATAATCTTAGGTTTGCTCCTGTTGTAGAAACAATTCTATCTGTTCCTGAATAGCCTCTTTCAAAAGGGCTTCTGCTTCCTGAGTGAATGTCTTGGTGGAAGATATAATTTCTTTGAACTGAGGTTTATTCTTTTTTAAGTAGGTACGCAACTGAACCAGAAATTTCCTTACCTGTGCAATTTCTAACGAATCAAGATATCCATTTGCTCCAGTATAAATAGTAGCTATCTGTTCTTCTACCCCAAGAGGAGCAGATTGGGATTGTTTTAGCAATTCGCGTAATCGTTGGCCTCTTGCCAATTGATTCTGA